CCACTGAGTTAAAAGGGCCCTATTCAATTCGCGAATTAGCCATTTTCTATTATGATATGAGTCTACTGCATATATGTATATATGCAGTAAACTCATATCATAATGGAACAAGAAATTTTATTTACCTAGAAAGTGGGTCAAATTTTTCTCGTTTTTGAATTTAGTGATAGGCATATTTATTATATTTCATCTGAAAGAGAAAGGAAGCAATGAATGAAAATAGAAGAAAAAAATTAAATGAGGGTTTGCCCCCCTTTTCTGAAAGACCAATCATTGCCTGAACTGAAGTAATCCTAGACTTCCTTTCCTTATATCGAATAGTATGGGATGCTTCATTCATGAAGCATCAAACCCCCCAAAAATGTTAAAAATTCTACAGAATCATAACATAGAAAGACTCCTCGGATCTAGCCATACCCTTGATTATATTGACAATTCCAAAAAAACTGTTCATACTATGATGATAGTATGATGATGGTCGGGCGGATATGCCCCCATCGTCTAGTGGTTTAGGACATCTCTCTTTCAAGGAGAAAACGGGGATTCGACTTCCCCTGGGGGTAGGGTACTACGAAAGGAAGTTGATCGTGGATTATTAATAAACCTAGAATGAATTCTTCCTGGGTCGATGCCCGAGCGGTTAATGGGGACGGACTGTAAATTCGTTGGCGACATGTCTACGCTGGTTCAAATCCAGCTCGGCCCAAAAATTCACCGTTCCATGAGTCTGATATAACCAATTTGTCCTACAGAAAAGAAACAGAAATGCCCGATCCGCAGAAATGTATAAATTCTAAATTTCGAAATAAAGAAAAAGGGTCCATTTTTTGCTCTATCTATATTTTTTTCTCATCTGTTTTGATCTTTCTAACGATCTAGATTCATGATACTTAAAGATCATGAAAAAAGTCAAAAGGGTCTTTATTTTTTATCATCTCATTGAAAAAGATTGATTATTTATTTTTAACAATAAACAATAAAATAAATAATCACTAGTTACTAAATAATCTGCGTCACTCTCACTAAAGTCTGCGTTTATGTGGATATGATATCCATATATCATTCACGTATCTGTTACGTTACAACATGACAAGTAGAATGTTCTTACGAAACCATAAGAATATGTATGTTATACACCTCACTGGGATTGTAGTTCAATTGGTCAGAGCACCGCCCTGTCAAGGCGGAAGCTGCGGGTTCGAGCCCCGTCAGTCCCGAACTAGGATCCGATAAATTTCTCAATTCATTTCTCTATTTTTCGCGAAAGGGAAGACGAAGAGCAAAATAGAATCTCTGATGCGGGAAGGGAGTTTTTATTTCTTTTGTTTTTTTTCGCATTTATCATCAGACAAATATGGGTACGGTAATTTCAATTTCTTTCACTAGTACTAATTGATAAGGAAGAGACATATGTAGATTGGTACAATCGGTAGTATTGCTGCTATATTCAGACCGACTATATTCGGTATTTGAAGTTTAAGAGATACCATACTCACTTTTTTCGATTATTCTTGATCAATGAAATGGAATAGAGTGCCCATATTTTTATGGAGAGTACAGACACAAATTGTCTTCGTTTATTGTATAATACACACTTTTTTTGTGTATCCTCAATTATTAATACTAATTGGAAACAATCTATTTCATTCTCATTCAAATTGCATACTTAATTTTGCATGTATACGTTCCAATCTCAATTCAATAAAGAAAAGAGAATACTAATAAAATAAAAGATCAACCAAGCAAGGCCTTTTTCTTATTCTTAGTAAATTTCATTTGTTCGAAAATTCGATTTTTTATACTTAATCCCTTCTTTTTTTCCATCTCACTTATACTGTTTTGATCTGTGTATGACCCAGAGAATACCGGTCATATGAGACCTCAGAATTTTATGTACATAATTCTATGTACTATGTATAAGTAGGAAAGTTGTATAAGGAGGATAATAGGTTATAAAAAAAGGGAATGCAAATCTAATGATGGGTATTTCTGATCCAATCAAAAATGGTATTTTTGATTTAGTATGGATAAAAGATCTTCCTATGTTATACTATTCAATTCTCGACGGCGAATTCATTTGATAGATCAGAAATTGTTATTCATAATATTGATCTGATTCAGTATCATCAGGATGCAATTCATCCTATTGAATTTACAGGAGTCAAATTTTTTATCTCTATGGGATTAGATCCCGAGTTATTGCGAAACAAAAAAAGAAGATTAGATTATGGAAGTCAATATTCTCGCACTTATTGCTACTGCACTGTTCATTCTAGTTCCTACTGCTTTTTTACTTATAATCTATGTAAAAACAGTCAGCCAAAATGATTGATTTGAATGAAACTGGAATTATTAGTTCTTATCAATGATTCAAGAAATGAAAGAAAGGGATTAAAACTCTAAGTCTTAAATGAAATGATTGGGCTGGAATCAGAAGTATCTTAGTAAGTATCTACTAAGCTAGTGTGGTAGAAAGAACCATATATAGTTCTTTCTACCACACTAGCTACTAGTATTGTATACTATTTTTTATTATATAAAGTTGTATTGTATACGAATCTAAGCTTCATATAGATCAAATTACAATATGTATGTACTGTACATATATTAGATTTAGACGTACATAATAGATAGCACTCTAATTAATTCTATTTCTTTTATTTTGATTTCCCATCTCAAGAAGTCATTGATTGAACAATTAACAGACGATCCGCGGAGTTATACGGTAACTTCTTCGGATTTGGAAAAGAAGTAGAGTAGACCCTGTCTGTTTTTCATGCTTAAACATGAGATGATTCAAAAAAGCATAAAAACATTTCTAGGAATCTAAAACAAATATTAAATGTGTGATATGTGGATCCCTCAACAGCAGAAAGATCTAATTTTATTATGTGTAGAACCTCTTTTCTTTGGACAATCATTAATCGCTTCGTTTCCAGTAGAAAGAAAATATGTATTGTCGTAATAGAGGAGCGACTTTATTTTCGCTTTTAGAAATGGAAAAGTAAAGAAAAAATGGGTATTGGTTTTCTTATTGTAATATCCATAATTCTGATAAGAGCAGATTCACCCGTAGATTTGAGTTTCGAAATAAAATTATGGTCATTCATTATTCTATTCCAGTAGAATTTTGAAGACATTTTTGGCTTCGCAAAACGATCAATAAAGAATTGATACAGTTCGATTACTCAATTAATAGTGTTCCCAGCTCTAGAGTCCACTCCTTCCCCATACTACAAGTGAAAGGGAAAACGTAAAGACTACCATTAAAGCAGCCCAAGCAAGACTTACTATATCCATGTGAATTATGTCCCCTATTTCTATGAAGGAATTATTCTATTATTGATTAATAATCATAGTGGAATCAATGGCGCAGAGTCAAAAAAATAGGATTCTGACTTAAGACTGTTGATGAACCAATTTAATGAATACACTCGTAACAATTTTCTCTATTTTAGGGTTTTCGGTAGAATCAGGAAACATTAAGTACAAATACGATGATACACGAGCCTTTTCTTTGGAAAAATATCAAAGCAATGCTTTTTTAATGGAACATGTGAAAATAGTAAGACCTATTGTTTATTTTGATACCTTTTTGACTAAGCAAAAAGCATAAAAATATACTATCAAGATACATTTTTTTTTTTTTCAACTTTGACCTTTACTCTATAAGAATAAGAGTCGACCAACCATTCCATTCTGATTGGTTGTCTGAGCACTCATAACTCATAGCCTCTCACGAGTCGGATATCTTCGGGCCTTTCCACAACTCCTAAATTGATTTTCCATCATCGTATCCGATCTAATTTAATAGCAGACGGAGAGAGTCACGAGACACTATTTTAATAAGGGTAGTTTAAGAGGTGTTGATATGATAGTCTTTCGTATAATCTCTTCTTCTATTTTAGTAGCAAAAACGGAGTGCCTCTTAGGAACCTTTAGATACCTAGATTTCCGACCTTAGTTCTGAATCCCGGAATTGACTCTCACCATTTATTTGATTTTTCGATTGAATCGCCTGAACCAATCATTAAATTAAAAAAATTAATAAAGAGAGTTGTTTCATCCCTGATTTGGGCTACACCCAGATTTTGAGAAAAAAATGACAGTCTTTATATAAAACCTACGCTATGGGTTATAAAAATAAAGTATTGACACGCCCGCTTAGTCCTTTGTCTCTCTTTCTTGCAGAACAAAAATGCATCGAATTAGATCAACAGGATAAGAAATCCGAAATCTTTTGTTGATCAGGCGACACCCGGATTTGAACTGGGGATAAAGGATTTGCAGTCCCCCGCCTTACCACTTGGCCATGCCGCCAAATTCGATCCAAAATGGATAAAAAAAAATATTATCTATATTCTATTACTACCTCTTTTATTTTGATCTTGACTATCCTTTCTTAAAAAGAAATTCCTATTTTTTATTGGATCTGGATCTAGTTTATATTATTCTCTTCGATTGATTGTATCTCAAAATATACATCGCTTAAAAACATCCCTTCTCTTTTTTTCTATTGAGAATAGGAAAAATGGATTTCCGGTCACAGACCGAAAAATTCAGGGTAAATTAGAACCATTAACAATTTGCTTTGAATTTGTGAACGGTTCTTCAATTTTGATATCCAATGATATTTTGTTTCCTTGAATGGCAAAAAAGAAAATCAAATTGATTTATATAACTAACAAATTGATTTATGACTAATTAAGTATTCATTCATTCATTTTTTTTTTTTTCAATAATCAATCCTTTTCAATTTCAATTATAACAACATATATGTGTATATGTAAACCCTAGAACAGAAATTGTTATCCAGACACCAAGCCAGATCTCTCTCTTATGTACATATTTCTATAGAGAATTATCCTGTTTCAATTTTTCATTGAATATATTGATATAGAAAATCCTAATTTTGATGAAGTGTGTGTGACCCATGTTGCCCCAAGTGAAATTACAGCAAAAGGTGTGATATATGTATAGATAGATAGCCGTATTGGCAT